TTATAACTATTTTTATTAGAAATGAATTTTGCAACATTTGACTTCGTATGACTGAAATATTTAGCTGAATACTTAAAAAATAGCCCAAAAAGTGAAATGAACGCTGGGATGATTGGTTTATATGGATCGTTACTGATTGAGACCAAATATCAAAATGACATTGCCATAAATAGATAAAATAGTATTTCCATTTATTTATAAAAAGAGGAGTATTCTTTGAAACCAGAATGGATTTTCCTTGATATCTAACATAATGGATGAAAGGATCCTTGAAGAATGATAAGGTATATGAAAAATCCGTAGTAAATACTTCTACAAGATATTCGATTTTTTCATAGAAAAAAATTCGCTCAAAAAAAACGTGAAAATATTTTAATCGTAGTTGAGAGGATTTGTTCCGTAGAAAAAGAAAGATAGATTCATATTCCCGTACGTATAAATTATATAAGAACAAGAAAAATCTTGGATTACTTTTTGAAAAAAAAGTATAAATCCATTTTTTTGGAGTAAAAAGACTATTCCAATTACAATAGTAATAAAAAAACAACCTTAATAAATGAAAGAAAGAAACATCTTTTATCCAATATCGAAATATTTGAACCAAGATTTCCAGATGGATAGGATAGGGTATTCGTATATCTAACTCATGATTGAAATATATAAATTTATCTTCTAAAAAGGAAAAAATAGAATGAATTGATCGCAAATTATTAGAATATTTTACGATTTCTAACTCCTTTAAGGAAGAGATCCATAATTGTAGGGAAAATAGAATCTCCACGACGACAACAAAACCTTCTAATATTATTTGAGAAAAAAAATTATTGTTATAACCCCCAAAAGGATTTTTGTTAGAATCTTTAGCAAAAATAATCAAATGAGTCTGTTGACACATTCGAATAATTAAACGTTTTACAATTAGTAAACTAAATTTTTTGTTATAACCTAAATTTTCTACAAAAATGGATCCATGACCATAAGCGAGTCCATAAATATACTCCCGAAAAAAAAGTGGGTATAGCATGTCCTGGTAGCGAGATCTATGGAGTTCTAAATATGCTTGATATTCCTCCATTTTAAAAGTCTATTTGGTCAAACAAAGAATCAGAGATTCATTGGATTATCAAATGGTACATAGTGCGATACGGTCAAAACGGGTAATTCTATATTATATATAAGATACCGAGAAAACGAGTAAAACCCATCAACGGACTCTCTCTAATCGCTTTTCCACCGAATTTTTGTTTTAGGATAACAAGCTAGTTAGGAATCCTTTATTTCTTTTTTTTTCAACTCAATCGCTCTTTTGATTTTGGAAAAAAATATCTTTATCAATATACTCTTTCTTTTACACATTTATAGCTACCCCCCAATATAATGGAAAATAGCTATATAGTTAGGACTCATAACAAAAATAAATAATTCATTCACAGGAAAAGCTTTTCCCACATCAAGCACTAACCTCTTTTTAACGTACAATTAGATGGGATGATCATTCAAATAAAAAAAATGAAAGAAAGCTCGTTGCTTTATGTTTCTCTATTATAATTGGAGCCGTCAAGCTCTATCCCTTTATTAATTAAACCCAACTAAATTTTTATGTTCCGAGCCAAGAATTCAAACAAAAATTTGGGCCGGATCCAATAAGAATGAAATCTTTTTAGAATTCTTCATTGATACGACATGCTACTTTTTCCATTCATTCCTTTCTGGATCAGTCGTGGTTTTACAAACTCTACCAATGGTATGGACGAACCAATTGCTTCATAGAAATGTGTAAAAAATAGAGCCGCTCTTAAAAGCCGAGTACTCTACCATTGAGTTAGCAACCCAATACAAATTATAAATATAGGGCAGGTGTATATCCAATCGCAATAAAAATAATAAAAATACAAGATTGAATTGTCTAATATTTTCTTTTATTAGACTAAATATTAGACTAAAAAAATAGAAAAAAAAAAAAAATGATAGACCACTTCTTTATCTACTATAGTTATACATTATTATTATATATATATAATATATAATTCTAATAAAATTTTTTTCGTTTTTCATTTTTTTTTCAATTCAATTATCAATTAATAATTCAATCAATTATCTTTTAATCAAAAATTTCTTGTTTGTATCGCAAAAAATCCAACGAACCTACCATTTGATGAAGTAAAAAAGTCTATTTAACGTGAGTCTATTGATCAATTTATTCACAATCGGATTATATTTATTTGATACACTGTTGTCAATATTAGTATTGAAAAAAGAATCCAATCGAGGAAACAAACGAATAAAATCAAAATGAAAAATTCATATTTCAGTAATAAATATGAATTTTTCATTTTGATTTTAATATTATGAATTCGATTATTATTATCTTATAATTAACAAAATTCTTTAAATATAAATTGGATTCTAATTATATTCTAAACTTAAAACTTATAATTATAAAAAAAATTCGAATTCGAAAAAAAATCGAATTAATATAATATAAATTGAATATAGAAAT